ATATAATTAGCTCAAAAGCTACTAATTTCTCTTTATGGCGCTTTGTCTATCAATTCGATCCTTTACCACTATCCATAGAATAAAGTATATAGGCATATCTATGTCTTCATAATTCGATTTCTATGAAATTTTTTTCTTTGCTACAGCTGATAAAAATCGTTTTTTAGACGATCCATATGTAGAAAGCCTATAATTAATTAGTTTTGTTTATATTCGATTATTTACTATCTGATTTACTTTTTCTTTACTATTTTTTTCTATAGTGGAGATAGTCGCACGTAATGACAGATCACGGCCATATTATTAAAAGCTTGTGGTAAAAATGGGTTTCGTTCGAGTGCTCGAAAATTATATTCCAAAGCTTTTGTATGTTCCCCATTACTTGTGTGGATAAGGCCTATGTTATAGAGTATATAACTTCGATCATAGGGATCAATTTCTAGTCGCATAGCTTCATAATAATTTTGTAAAGCTTCCGCATAATTTCCTTCGGATTGCGCTGACATCCGTTACGGTCTTTATTATTCGATTCCAAAAATATCCGTTCCAGAACCATACGTGAGATTTTTATCTCATACGGCTCCTCCTTTATGTGTATAATGATACATAATACAGGGAATCAAAAACGATTGAAATAGTCTCATTATAAACTGAGCGGGGCTAATGTTTTTACAAGAAATTTCTAGCCAACCTTCCTGCAGGAGACCTTTTCTTAACATTAAGCGTATTGATACTAGATCTAAATAGAAATGAAAGGGTAACGCCAACAATTTCTTTGTCCTCAACGCCTCCTAATTTCGCGGAATTAGTCACTTCAACAGTCTTCGATGGTTATACAGGTACCAAAAGTACAAACGAGATGGATATTTGTTGTCCCAACCATTTTTTTTAATCCGTATCCTGTTATTAAGGAAGGGAAAAAGTTTCTAACAAAGTGTTCATGTTGTTGATTCCTAGGTGTAGTGCTTCTTCCCTTATGCCGCCTATTGGTAAAATAGGATTGACCTGTAATATCGAACTTACCTGTGGTGTAACCTTTCGCTCAATACTAGAATCGACAATTGAAGTATCTGAGGCTGCATTAATCGGAGATACACAACAGAAGGGGTTGTTCTATTTCAAAACTTCACCTTCAACAAGCGCAGATTCTTTTTTCAATAATATTTTTCTTTCTATCCTGACGCGTGTGTCTTTCTCATAAGGTTGAGAAAAAAAAAGAATCAAATCGCACCATCTCTATAATAGGTAAATGCTTCCCTTTCTCTTGAAGTTGTCGGAATTATTCGTAATAAAATAGTTGCTACAATTGAAAAGGTCTTATCAATAAAATTTTCATTTATCCGTGATCTAGGCATAGTTAGCAATTCACTCTGTAATTATTTTCATTGTCTCTTGTGAGAAAGCAGAAAGGTCCCACAAACAAAGTAATTGTACATTACGAAATACCATAAAAAAAGACTCATAAACAAGAGATGAATCTTATACTCATGTGCAAATTCTTCTTTTTTTTTTTTTTTTTGACCGGACTTAATAAGAAATATTTGAATACGATTCCATTTTATCCAAATCCAAATGTAAATGGAGTACTGAGGGGAACTATTCCTATTTCATCGAAATTGAAGATTCAAGGAATTTTTCCTACAAATTAGGGAAATTGTAATTCAATTATGACCCAAAAAGATATGATCTATATGATCCAAAAGGAAAAAAAGAATCGAATAATTATCCTTTGGAATCATAATCTAAAATTAGAGTTTAAATGGAATCATGATCGAAAGGTATCCATATCGAAAGGGATCCATTAATTATGGATTAATCAGTTGATTCCTTCTAATTCATTGATGTGATCCGGTATACTATCAGAAAAGGATGAGAGCTCCCCCGTTTTCGCAACCAAATATAAAAAACAAACCTCCAATATTATAATTTGATTTTTGAGATTCATATATATATATCAATCATATTAAAGTTTTTACAAGAAAAAAATTTTCCCATCAATAATCTAAACATAGGAGAGATGGCCGAGCGGTTCAAGGCGTAGCATTGGAACTGTTATGTAGGCTTTTGTTTACCGAGGGTTCGAATCCCTCTCTTTCCACCAATTCACCGTATAAAATTAAATAACATACCATTATTCCAACAGTTAGACTGGGGAAAGAGCGGACAAGGAATGAAAAGCCCCCTGTCGATTTAGATATCATGAATTGGATAAAAATATGAGTCAAATTATTTTTGTTAGTTTGTTTTAAGGCTGATTTAAGCCTGACGGGAATAATATTCTACGACTAGTAATTCATTTATTTGCAAACCGACCGATTTACTATCTATTATTTGATTGACAAATCCTTTATATTGGAATGGGTGAAGAGTCAAATGTTTTGGCAATTCCTTCTGGAAGGATGAATCAACATAATTTTGAACCAAAGCTTTGGATTTTTGTTCATTCTTCGCCATGATAATATCTCGGGGTTTGCATCGATAACTTGGGATATCTACTATA